AACCTATAGGTGTAACCTTTCGCTCAATACTCTAGAATCGACAATTGAAGCATCTGAGGCTGCATTAATCGGGGATACACGATAGAAGGGGTTGCTTTATTTACAAACTTCACCTTCAACAAGCGTAGATTTTTTTTCAATAATTTTTTCTTCCTATTCCGAATAATTAAATTAATATTAATAATAATGTTGTATTTCTCTTAAGACTGAGAGCGGTAAAATAAAAAAAATCAAATCGCACCATCTCTGTAATAGGTGAATGCCTCTTTTTCTCCTGAAGTTGTCGGAATTATTCGTAATAAGATATTGGCTACAATTGAAAAGGTTTTATCAATAAAATTTCCATTTATCCCAGATCTAGACATAGGTGTATTAATCCATTCTATAATTTTTTTGAATTTCCTTTCGTGAGAAAATGATCCCACAAACAAAGGAATTGTACAGTACGAAATAACGTAAAAATGGATTCATTAAAACAAAAAGACGCCCTTGTTACTCAAATTGTTTATTTTTGACAGTTTATTTTTGACAGGAATCAATAAAAAATTTTTAATATTTTTAATATTTGAATCCGATTAGATTTTATTCAAATGCAGTAATAGAAAAATGAAGGGACCTATTCCGATTTCATTGAAGTTGAAGAATCAAAGAATTTCTCCTAGAGATTCGGATAATTTGAGAAGTTTTGATTCCAAAGAGGAAAAAGAGTCGAATAATAATTCTATGTATGATTAAAATGGAATACCGTCTGTTTTGTGTTGTGTGTATAGTGGGTATACGCATACAATCAAATATAAAAACCCGAAGGGCGGTTCATGAATTTGGAATAAATCTATGGGTTAAGAGGTTAAGTAAGGAATTCTTGTTGAAAAATCGAAAACAGGAATAGGGATTTTCTAATTTTTATGAAAATGGAATAATAGTTTAAACTAAATAGAATCGTGGTATAAAGGTAGCCATTAAACATAGTCTAAAAAAATAGATCGATCGGCGGATTCGTTCCAATTGAGTGATTTAATCCGGTATAATATATTTTATTTATATTATAAAGGGCTGATATCTTCGCAAACATGAATAGAGATATATCTTTATTAAAATTTTACAATTTTTTTCATAAAAAAAATTATCTTTATCCCGAGCCTCGGAGGAAGGATTTATCTTTGATGAAAAGTTTTATACTTTTAGAGTTACATTTTTATAGTGAAAATTGAATGTACATACCTATAAAAATTTAATATAAATGACTCACTATTTACTAGGTTTTTGGGCCATAATCATTATGTAGGAGAGATGGCCGAGTGGTTGAAGGCGTAGCATTGGAACTGCTATGTAGACTTTTGTTTACCGAGGGTTCGAATCCCTCTCTTTCCGTATCCTTCACCTAATTCATCAATGTTACTGGCCACAATGCATCAAATAAGAATGGATACTCCAACAGCTAGCCCATATCTTTTCTTTGATATGGATTCTTTATTCCTAATACCAATTTATGTGGTACGAAAATACTGGATAAAATGGACAAGGAATTAAAATCCCCTACTGATCTAGAGATCCATGAATGAGAGAAAAATCCCCAGACCAAAACCCTTAACTTAACTCAGTCCCTTTACTTAAGCGAAAAAGGGGGCAAAATTGGCCGAACCCTATGTTATTTTAGTTAGGGTTAAGTCTGACGAGAGTAATATTCTACAACTAGTAATTCATTTATTTTCAAACCTACCCATTTATTATCTATTATTTGATTGACTAATCCTTTATATTGTAATGGGTGAAGAGTCAAATGTTTTGGTAATTCCTCCGGGGGGGATGAATCAATATGATTTTGAATCAGAGCCTTAGATTTTTGCTCATCTCTCACCGTAATAATATCTCTGGGTTTGCATCGATAACTTGGTATATCTACTATCCGACCATTAACTAAAATATGCCTATGGTTAACTAATTGGCGGGCTTGAGGAATAGTCGAAGCCATACCCAATCGAAAAAGGATGTTATCCAAACGCATTTCAAGTAATTGTAGTAAAACCTGACCTGTTGACCCTTTGGCTTTTCCGGCGATACGAACGTATTTAAGTAATTGTTGTTCCGTAAGACCATAATGAAAGCGCAATTTTTGTTTTTCTTCTAAACGAATACGATATTGCGATTTTTTGCCGGGGCGCGAGTGGGTTCGAAGATCGTTTCCGGCTCTAGGCTTTTTACTAGTTAGCCCCGGTAAAGCCCCCAGACGGCGTATTTTTTTGAAACGAGGTCCTCTGTAACGCGACATAAAGACTCCTTTTTTTTATGAAATTTCATAAACCAAAAATAAAACTAAACTAAAATATGATAAATGAAGCGAAATTTACTGAAGTATTATAAAGAATAATTAGAGGAATTGTATCAATATCCGGACCTTATTGTATATAAATATTATATATACAATTGTATTATATAAATAAAAAAGAAAAATAATTTGAAATAATAGAAAGGGCTCGGTGACCTTTAGGAAAGGGCAAAGAAGCTTTTCACTTTGATTTCATATTATCAATTATCTAAAAAAAAACAAATGGAGAAAAGCCGGCTATCGGAATCGAACCGATGACCATCGCATTACAAATGCGATGCTCTAACCTCTGAGCTAAGCGGGCTCGCATAATATAAATTGTACACTACTACTAATTTAGTAAACTACTGCTACTAAGATCTTAACTTTTTATTCTTAGCTATTTCATAAGAAATATGATATAAATGTAAAAAAATTCAACTATAGAAACGAATAAGAATGGAAAATCTAATTTACAAAAACATTTTATTTTTATCTATTAATTTAGATCTATTTCTCAAATATATGTTTATCAATAATAAATATCTTAATTTGTTTAATTAGATACTAAGATTTTTTTATTATATCCATATTTAATTTACTATTTTTTTAATATTGTTTTTTGATATTTTACTATATAAAATATATATAAATATAAAATATATATAAAATATTTTAGTACATAGTTTTATATTTCTATATATTTAGTTATATTTCAAATTTGAAATATAATTTGGTAACTAAAGTTAGTAATATAATCTAGTAATTAAGTTAGAATCTTATTCTATATTAGAATCGTATAATATATTTAAATATTTAATTATATATAATATATTTGATATTTGAAATAGAAAATATAAAATTTATATAATATAATAAAAAAAAAATTCCTATTTCATTAATATTCATTGATAACTAATTAGTTGATAACTAATTAGAAATTAACGAAATAATTAATTGATTAATTATATCCATTCGATTAGTTATGGATATTAATTAAATTTGAAATTACTAAATTGCCCTTTGTCGTTTTTTTATTATTTCTTAGGGTCTTCCCTAAGAAAAGGATAAAAAGAGAAAAGTGCAATCCAGATCATAATGAAACATTCCTATGGTTTCATTTGGAAAGGCGAAACCTAAGACGAAAAAAAAAGAATCGACCGTTCAAGTATTCTAAATTGCACACTAAAAATGATAGAAATAGGGACATGTATAAGTATAAGTATAATATATATATTATAATAGATATATGTTATGTGGTATATATCTATATTGAATTTCTGATTGGACCAAGTATGGTTTACAATAGAGATGAAAGAAGATAGATACGAAATCAAATAGGAGCAAACACTTTTTAATACAGGAATCGATATCTAATGAATTACACGGTTCCAGAATGGAAATGAACGAAAAGGGGTAAACGGCATCATGATGTGATCATAATCACATCACAAAAAAAGGGGGGGATATGGCGAAATTGGTAGACGCTACGGACTTAATTGGATTGAGCCTTGGTATGGAAACCTACCAAGTGATAACTTTCAAATTCAGAGAAACCCTGGAATTAAAAATGGGCAATCCTGAGCCAAATCCCGTTTTATGAAAACAAACAAGGGTTTCAGAAAGCGAGAATAAACAAAGGATAGGTGCAGAGACTCAATGGAAGCTGTTCTAACAAATGGAGTTGGAGGCATTGTGTTCGTAAAGGAATCCTTCCATCGAAACTTCCGAAAGGATGAAACCGATGAAACCTATATACATATGTATACTTACTGAAATACTATCGCCAAATGATTAAAAATGATTAATGACGACTCCAACCGGTTCTATAATTTTTATATATCTTTTTAGATGAAAAATAGTCATTGATCAAATCATTCAATCCATCATAGTCTGATAGATCTTTTTAAGAATTGATTAATCGGATAAGAATAAAGATAGAGTCCCATTCTACGTGTCAATATCGACAACAATGAAATTTATAGTAAGAGGAAAATCCGTCGACTTTAGAAATCGTGAGGGTTCAAGTCCCTCTATCCCCAAAAAGACCTGGTTGCCTCGTTGCCTCCCTAATTATTTATCTTCTCATTTTATTATCGACTCGAAATTGGTTATGTTTCTCAGTCATTATCACTCTACTCTTTCACAAACCTATCTGAGCAGAAAAATTTTTTCTTATCACAAGCCTTGTGTGTGATATATATGATAATGATACGTGTACAAATGTAAATCAGCATCTTTGAATAATGTGTTAAATTTTAATATTAATAATTAAGAATCCATATCATTATTTGTACTGTATTGAAACTTACAAAGTTTTATGTTTGAAGATACAAGAAATTTTACAAGGGCCTAGATAATACTTTGTAATATCTTTTCCTTTTTTTAATTGACATAGACCCAAGTCCTATATTAAAATAAAATGAGGATGATGCGTCGTGAATGGTCGGGATAGCTCAGCTGGTAGAGCAGAGGACTGAAAATCCTCGTGTCACCAGTTCAAATCTGGTTCCTGGCACATGAGTAATTTGTATGAGTATATATTCTACAAATTAATTGTAATGGGTCGACATCCATATTCAGTATTATAGTATAGATCATGATATATACTTATCCATCTAAGTGTCGGAGATATACCCCTTACTAATTACATAATCTTACTAATTATGTAATTATGTTTTATGTATATAAAACA